CTCAATCTATTTTTAGAAAAAATATAATATTACCTTCATTAATAATTGCCAAAAATATTGGCCGTATACTCCTATTCCAACTTCCCGAATGGACTGAGGATTTCCAGGAATGGAATAGAGAGATACATCTTAAATGTACCTATAATGGTGTGCCATTATCAGAAACAGAATTTCCAAAAAATTGGTTGACAGACGGTATTCAGATAAAAATATTGTTTCCTTTCTGTCTAAAACCTTGGCGCAAATCGAAATTACGATCCTCTCAAAAAGATCTAATGAAAAAGAAAAAAGAAAAAAATGATTTTTGTTTTTTAACAATTTGGGGAATGGAAGCAGAACTTCCTTTTGGTCCACCCCGAAAATGTCTTTCGCTTTTTAAACCTATTTTAAAGGAATTCAAAAAAAAAATTGCTAAATGTAAAAAGAAGTATTTTCGAATTCTAACGGTTTTTAAAGAAAAAACAAAATTACTTCGAAAAGTTTCAAAAGAAATCAAAAAATGGGTTATCAAAGGTGTTATTTTAAAAAAAAAAATAATAAAAGAACTTTCAAAAGTAAATCCAATTTTATTATTTAGATTAAGAAAAGTATCTAAATTAAGCGAAATTAAAGAAGAAAAAGATTCCATGATAAGCAATCAGATAATTCACGAATCGTTTAGTCAAATTACATCTCCGAGTTCGGCAAATTCTCCATTGACGGAAAAAAAAACGAAGCATCTCGCTGATAAAACAAGTCAAATTCGAAATCAAATAGAAAGAATCTTAAAAGAGAAAAAAAAAGTAACTCCAAGAATAAATAATCTTAGTCCTAACAAAATAAATTATAATGCTAAAAAATTCGAAAAATGGCAAATATTAAAAAGAAAAAATGTTCGATTAATCTATAAATTACCCCGCTTTTTAAAATTTTTCATTGAAAAAATCTACACAGATCTATTTTTATCTATCATTAATATTCCCAGAATAAATACAAAACTTTTACTTAAAGTAACAAAAAAAATTATTGATAAATCGATTTACAATAATGAAAGAAAACAAGAAAGAATTAATAAAAAAAAGAAAACTCGAATTACGTTTATTTCGACTATAAAAAAGCCCTTTGATAATATTAGTAATATTAAAGAAAATTCACATATTTTTTATGACTTATCCTACGTGTCACAAGCATATGTATTTTACAAATTATCACAAATTCAAATTAGGAACTCGGTAAGATCTTCGGTAAGATCTGTTATTCAATATCAAAGAATCCCCCGTTTTCTTAAGCTTAAAATAAAGGATTCTTTTGAAAGACAAGGAATGATTCATTCGAAATTAGCGAATAAGAAACTTCCGAACTATGAAACGAATAAATGGAAAAACTGGTTAAAAGGACATTATCAATACCATTTATCTCAAATCGGATGGTCTAGATTAATACCAGAAAAATGTCGAAATAGAGTTCGCCAGCGTTGTATAGTTAAAAAGAAAATTTTAAGCAAACGACATTCATATGAAAAAGACCAATTAGTTGGTTCCAAAAAAAAATCGGAAGTATATTTATTATCTAATGAAAAAAGTAATTTTCGAAAATATTCTAGATATAATCTTTTATCATATAAATTTATTAATTATGAAAATAAAATGGAATGCTTTTTTTATAGATCTCCCTTTCAAGGAAATAAGAACCAAGAAATTTCTTCTACTTATACTTCTAACAGGCCTAAAAAAGCCCTTTTTGATATACCGAGGAACATCCCTATTCAAAATGATCTAGGACAGGTTGATATTCCATATATGGAAAAATCGACCGATAGAAAAAACTTTGATTGGAAATTTTTCAATTTTTATCTTAGACAACAAACCGATATTGAGGCCTGGATTATAATTGATACCAATAGAAATCAAAATACTCAAATTGCTACTAACAACTCTCAAATAATTTCTAAAAAAAATATTTTTTATCTTATGATTCCAGAAACCAATTCACCAAACTCCCACAAAGGATTTTTTGATTGGATGGGAATGAAAGAAAAAATCCTAAAGCGCCCCATATCGAATCTGGGATTTTGGCTCTTCCCAGAATTTGTGTTACTTTATAAGGCATATAAAACGAAACCTTGGTTTATACCAAGCAAATTACTTCTTTTAAATTTAACTAGTAGTGAAAATGAAAAGATTAATTTTTTCATAGCCTCGAATAAAAAGCATCGAAATCAAGAAGAAAAAGAACCCATAAGCCAAGGAGATCCTAGATCCGTTCTCTCACAACAAAAAGATATTGAAGATAATTATGCAAGCTCGGACATGAAAAAGGGGAAAAAGAGAAAACAATACAAAAGCAATACAGAAGCAGAACTAGATTTCTTCCTGAAACGTTATTTGCTTTTTCAATTGAGCTGGGACACAACTTTGAATCAAAGAATGATCAATAATATCAAAATATATTGTCTTCTGCTTAAACTGATAGATCCAAAAAAAATTACTATATCCTCCATTCAAAAGAGAGAAATAAGTTTGGATAGAATGCTGATTCAAAAGAATTTAACTCTTTCAGAATTGATGAAGAAGGGAGTATTGATTGTAGAACCATTTCGTTTGTCTGGAAAAAAAGATGGAGAATTTATTATGTACCAAACCGTAGGTATTTCATTACTTCATAAGAGTAAGCATCAAATTAATCAAAAAAATCAAGAGCAAAGATATGTTTCTAGCACAAATTTGGATGAAACAATTTCACCACATCAAAGAATAACTGAAAATAGAGACAAAAATCATTTTGATTTACTTGTTCCGGAAAATATTTTATCGTTTAAACGTCGTAGAAAAGTGAGAATTCTAATTTGTTTAAATTCAAAGAATGAAAATTATATAGATAGAAATCCAGTATTTTGGAATAGAAAGAACATAAAAAACAACAGCCGAGTTTCACATGACAATAACTATCTTGATAGAGAGAAAAATCAATTAATGAAATTAAAGCTCTTTCTTTGGCCTAATTATCGATTAGAAGATTTAGCTTGTATCAATCGTTATTGGTTTGATACCAATAATGGCAGTCGTTTCAGTATGTTAAGAATACATCTGTATCCGCGATTGAAATTCTGTGAATAATACAATTTTTCTATATATATCCTACACCCTATTTCTATATACCCTAGATATAATCTATATTAATCTATATATAATTAGAGGGTATATGAAAGTAAACAAATATACAGATCACGTACTTTTCTTGTCTCACATCTCATTCTAGTATTCAATATGAAATGAATTCTGAATAATATCTCAATAAGTTTTCGAAATGAATTAACAGAAGCTTCTTAATTTTAGGTCTAAATTCTTCGATGCGAAAATGTACCAATCTTTTTCTATTCCTATCTAAATCCAATTTGAAATTGGATTTATTGATTTGAATTCAGAAAAATAGGAGTTATTTGGATTAAATAATTGTATATACCACATCAAAATTAATGGCATTATTATTACTGATTCGGTAAAATTCATATCTGTACAAGGGGAAAGGAGAGTTTTTTATGGTAAAAAATTCAGTAATTTCTATTATTTATCAAAACGAAAACAAAGAAACTAGAGGGTCTGTTGAATTTCAAGTATTCAGTTTCACCACTAAGATAAGGAGACTTACTTCACATTTGGAATTGCACAAAAAAGACTTTTCATCTCAGAAAGGTTTGCGAAAAATTTTGGGAAAACGTCAACGACTACTAGTCTATTTGTCAAAAATAAATAGAGGACGCTATAAAGAATTAATTGATGAGTTGGATATTCGAGAAATAAAAACTCGTTAATTTGAAGCATGATATCATTTGACGAGCTTAGTCTTGATGAGCTTAGTCGTTTAAATTTTGATGAACATCTTTTTACTTTCAGAAATGCATGGAAGACTGACTCGGGAAAAACGTATGATTACACCAACTACAAGAAAGGACCTCATGATAGTCAATATGGGCCCTCACCACCCATCAATGCACGGTGTTCTTCGACTAATCGTTACTCTCGACGGTGAAGATGTTATTGACTGTGAACCTATATTGGGTTATTTACATAGAGGAATGGAAAAAATTGCCGAAAATCGAACAATTATACAATATTTGCCTTATGTAACACGTTGGGATTATTTAGCTACTATGTTTACAGAAGCAATAACCGTAAATGGACCTGAACAGCTGGGCAATATTCAAGTACCTAAAAGGGCTAGCTATATTAGAGCTATTATGCTGGAGTTGAGTCGTATCGCTTCCCATTTGTTATGGCTTGGCCCTTTTATGGCAGATATTGGAGCACAGACCCCCTTTTTCTATATTTTGCGAGAACGAGAATTGATATATGACCTATTCGAAGCTGCTACCGGTATGCGCATGATGCATAATTATTTTCGTATCGGAGGAGTTGCTGCTGATCTACCTCATGGTTGGATAGATAAATGTTTGTATTTTTGCGATTATTTTTTAACTGGGGTTGCTGAATATCAAAAACTTATTACACGAAATCCTATTTTTTTAGAAAGAGTTGAAGGCGTAGGTATTATTGGCGGAGAAGAAGCATTAAATTGGGGTTTATCAGGACCAATGCTACGAGCTTCCGGAATACAATGGGATCTTCGTAAAGTTGATCATTATGAGTGTTATGACGAATTTAATTGGGAGATTCAATGGCAAAAAGAAGGAGATTCATTAGCTCGTTATTTAGTACGAATCGGCGAAATGACAGAATCCATAAAAGTTATCCAACAGGCCCTCGAAGGAATTCCAGGGGGGCCCTATGAGAATTTAGAAAGCCGGCGCTTTGATAGAATAAAAGACCCTGAATGGAATGATTTTGAATATCGATTTATTAGTAAAAAACCTTCTCCAACTTTTGAATTATCCAAGCAAGAACTTTATGTAAGAGTCGAAGCACCAAAAGGAGAATTGGGAATTTTTCTGATCGGGGATCAGAGTGTTTTTCCTTGGAGATGGAAAATCCGACCGCCAGGGTTTATCAACTTGCAAATTCTTCCGCAGTTAGTTAAAAGAATGAAATTGGCTGATATTATGACGATACTAGGTAGTATAGATATCATTATGGGAGAAGTTGATCGTTGAAATGATAATTGATATAACAGAAATAGAAGTTATCCATTCTTTTTTCAGATTAGAATCCTTAAAAGAAGTTTATGGACTCATATGGATGCTTGTCCCTACTTTCATTCTTGTATTAGGAATTACACTGGGTGTACTAGTAATTGTTTGGTTAGAAAGAGAAATATCTGCAGGGATACAGCAACGTATTGGACCCGAATACGCGGGTCCTTTGGGAATTCTTCAAGCTTTAGCAGATGGTACAAAACTACTTTTCAAAGAAAATCTTCTTCCATCTAGAGGAGATACTCGTTTATTCAGTATTGGTCCATCCATAGCAGTCATATCCATTTTACTAAGTTATTCAATAATTCCTTTTAGCTATCGCTTTATTCTAGCTGATCTTAGTATTGGTGTTTTTTTATGGATCGCCGTTTCAAGTCTTGGTCCCGTTGGATTACTTATGTCAGGATATGGATCAAATAATAAATATTCCTTTTTAGGTGGATTAAGGGCTGCTGCTCAATCAATTAGTTATGAAATACCATTAACTCTATGTGTATTATCAATATCTCTACGTGTGATTCGGTCAGACATAAAAATTCCTCCATTTCTTTCTAAGAAAAAAGTTAAATGATTTGAATATCTATTTTTTTATTCATCATTGGGTTGATGAATTAAAGCAGATAGTTATATGAGTGAAATAAAACGGCTTATAAATTTGCTGTTAGAAGGGATTCAATCTCATTTCCTATGTACAAGAATTAAGTGAAAGTAAACATAAGCAGTCAAGGCTGTTTACCCCAAGATTGGCTGATTAGTCATCATGGCTTGAAGCGGGTTTAAAAGATGAATTGTATGGGTTTTTTCTATACTATATACGATAGATGTATTATCCTAATGAGAGATTCAAAAAAAAATAAGTGGATGGTTAGGAAGACCAAGATACACAAAGGATTAGTAATGGAGATTCTGTAAATTATCTAATCTAATAGGATATTTCTTTATAGAAAAGTAATTTGAATTGGGGCTTTAAGTTGGTAGAAATGATTAAGAAGTACTCCCCATGATTTCGACCCAGAGTATGTTCCTGTCCACTGATTAAGTAAATAACTATCAAAACGAAGAAATCTTTTACTTTTGATAATGCGAATAATGCCTCTTTTTCTCAGAAAGGAGAATAGGAATGAAATAAAATTCTTGTTATCTAATGCAATGTCTAAATTCTTTTTCGTAATCGAAAATGAGAAAAGGATAGGTTGAAATATCTATGTGATATTCCTCTAAAAATTCTTTTTTTCATTCAAGGGTAAAGTTTTTAATCAACAAACAAAAATGAAAATTTTTAAAATATGAGATCAATTCCGAAGCACTTTTTATTATAAATCTAGCAGACAGAATTCCATTGGTCTAATTATAGGCCTTAGGATAAGAGTTTGATTCTCTATTGATCTTACAAACACATCAAGATAAATAAAGTTCAAAGGTTCTTATATTGATTTGTGACCTATGAGGAGCCGTATGAGGTGAAAATCTCATGTACGGTTCTGTAATAGCGACGAGAGCAGTGATATTATTGTCGACTATGATTATCTAACAGTTTAAGTACAGTTGATATAGTTGAAACACAATCAAAATATGGTTTTTGGGGATGGAATTTATGGCGTCAACCCATAGGGTTTATCATTTTTCTAATTTCCTCTCTAGCCGAGTGTGAGAGATTACCTTTTGATTTACCAGAAGCAGAAGAAGAATTAGTAGCTGGTTATCAAACCGAATATTCAGGTATAAAATTTGGCTTATTTTACGTTGCTTCGTATCTAAATCTACTAGTTTCTTCGTTATTTGTAACAGTTCTTTACTTGGGGGGTTGGAATCTTTCTATTACAAACGTATTTGGTCTTGAATTTTTTGACATAAATAAAAGAGGGAAAGTTTTTGTAACAATAATCAGTATCTTTATTACACTGGGTAAAACTTATTTGTTCTTGTTGATTTCTATTGCAACAAGATGGACTTTACCAAGACTGAGAATGGACCAACTATTAAATCTTGGGTGGAAATTTCTTTTACCTATTTCTTTAGGTAATCTATTATTAACAACTTCGTTCCAACTTCTTTCACTGTAAGTGAATAGAATATTCTATTCTTCATAACTTGTCTCAAACAAGAGAAAGAAACCTGTAAACTTATTTATAGATATTCAGATATGTTCCCTATGCTAACTCGGTTCTTGAACTCTAGTCAACAAACAATACGAGCTGCGAGGTACATTGGTCAAGGTTTCATGATTACCCTGTCCCACGCGAATCGTTTACCTGTAACTATTCAATACCCTTACGAAAAATTGATTACATCAGAACGTTTCCGAGGCCGAATCCATTTTGAATTTGATAAATGCATTGCTTGTGAAGTATGTGTTCGTGTATGCCCTATAGATCTACCCGTTGTAGATTGGAAATTTCAAACTGCTATTCGAAAGAAACGATTATTTAATTACAGTATTGATTTTGGAATTTGTATTTTTTGTGGTAATTGTGTTGAGTATTGTCCAACAAATTGTTTATCAATGTCCGAAGAATATGAGCTTTCTACTTATAATCGTCATGAATTGAATTATAATCAAATTGCTTTAGGCCGGTTACCAGTATCAATAATTGAAGATTACACAATTCGAACAATTTCTTCGAATTTATCTCAACTAAACAATGTATAAAACTTTCGATTCGCAAAACATTGAAAAATTCAAAAAAAAATAGCTTTTGGAGTTAAAGGAATGAGGTTTTTGCTTGGTCAATACAAAAGAACGGTTGGTTCGTGAGGGTCGTGGCTTGATTTTCATTTAAAATCAAATTTTATTCGAATAATGTAATATTTAATAATATATAGATAAAGCTTTAACCTTTGCTTTTGAGAATAGATAAAAGTAATCCTGTACTTACATCAATCCAAATCAGTCCCATTCAAATTGAATTCAATTAAAAATTATCTTAAAAATAGGATAAATTTTTTTCCTGGTCAGGTCAACAAAGGCATGAAATATTTTGATCTTTTTTTATAAAATCAAATGGATTTACCTGGACCAATACATGATTTTCTTTTAGTCTTTCTAGGATCGGGTCTTATATTAGGAAGTCTGCCAGTAGTATTACTTCCGAATCCAATTTATTCGGCCTTTTCATTGGGATTGGTTCTTTTTTGTATATCCTTATTCTATATTCTATCGAACTCATATTTTGTAGCTGCTGCACAGCTCCTTATTTATGTAGGAGCTATAAATGTTTTAATAATTTTTGCTGTAATGTTTATGAATGGTTCAGAATATTACAAAGATTTTCATCTTTGGACCATTGGGGATGGAGTTACTTCAATTGTTTGTACAAGTCTTTTTATTTCATTAATTACTACTATTTCAGATACGGCTTGGTATGGGATCATTTGGACTACAAAATCAAATCAGATTTTAGAACAAGATTTGATAAGTAATAGTCAACAAATTGGAATTCATTTAGCAACGGATTTTTTTCTTCCATTTGAACTCATTTCAATAATCCTTTTAGTCGCTTTAATAGGTGCTATTTCTATAGCTCGTCAATAAGAAATCTTTAAAACGAGTAATTCAAATAAAATTAACACAAAAGGTAGAATTTGTTAATTTCAATTAATGTTTAAAAAATAGGATAGAAAAGCTTTAGTTTTCTATCGATCTATTACCAATCTATTTCCTTGTTTCATATTTGTTAGAATCGAATCTATTGAATTATTGTTCAGATTAAAACGAATCCAAATTGATATTGATAAGGAATTGATTAATGATGCTAGAACATATACTTGTTTTGAGTGCCTATTTATTTTCTGTTGGTATCTATGGATTGATCACAAGTCGAAATATGGTTAGAGCCCTTATGTGTCTTGAACTTATATTAAATTCAGTTAATATCAATTTTGTAACATTTTCTGATATTTTTGATAATCGTCAATTAAGAGGAGACATTTTTTCAATTTTTGTTATAACTATTGCAGCCGCTGAAGCAGCTATTGGACCGGCTATTGTTTCATCAATTTATCGTAACAGAAAATCAACTCGTATTAACCAATCAAACTTGTTGAATAAATAGTATTCATTGTATCAGTGGAAATTTGAATATTTTTAACTAAATTCGGAAGTAGATTTTATTTGATACAGGTAAGGTATGATCGTTATTGCAAAAACACAAGAAATCCAAGTATTTTGGTCCTTTTTCATAACTAAATTCGGAAGTAATATGATCATTCATTGATTCGTCTGGTATCTAACTATAGGATTCATTTATTAAGTTAGTTTACTAGACCGAAATTTTATGACGTTCAAAATGTATAGATCCAATGTCACATTCAGTAAAGATTTATGATACATGTATAGGATGTACCCAATGTGTCCGGGCGTGCCCCACCGATGTATTAGAAATGATACCTTGGGATGGATGTAAAGCTAAACAAATAGCTTCTGCCCCAAGGACCGAAGATTGCGTTGGTTGTAAGAGGTGTGAATCCGCTTGTCCAACAGATTTTTTGAGTGTTCGGGTTTATTTATGGCATGAAACAACTCGCAGTATGGGTCTAGCTTATTGATACATTCCATAAAGCTCTACTTGAATCCATTTTCTTTTTTTACCGCCAAAATCCGTGCTCAAAATCAAATTAAATTGAGCACGGGTTTTTCTGGCCCAAGCGTATCTTGTCTTTACCACGAACCATTTTCCTTGTTTAACTATAATTTCAGTTTTGCCAATATTTGCAGGTTGCTTTATTTTTTTTCTTCCACATAGGGGAAATAGAGTAATCCGCTGTTATACTATATGTATGTGTATCCTAGAACTTCTTCTAACGACTTATGCATTCTGCTATCATTTTCAATCAGACGACCCATTAATCCAACTAATGGAGGATTTTAAATGGATCCATTTTTTGGATTTTCATTGGAGATTAGGAATAGATGGACTCTCTGTAGGACCCATTTTACTGACGGGATTCATCACTACTTTAGCTACTTTAGCGGCTTGGCCGGTTACTCGAGATTCTCGATTATTTCATTTCCTAATGTTAGCAATGTACAGTGGACAAATAGGATTATTTTCTTCTCGAGATCTTTTACTTTTTTTTCTCATGTGGGAGTTAGAATTAATTCCTGTTTATCTACTTGTATCCATGTGGGGAGGAAAAAAACGTCTGTATTCGGCTACAAAATTTATTTTGTACACGGCAGGGGGTTCTATTTTTCTTTTAATGGGAGTTCTGGGCGTCGGTTTATATAGTTCTACTGAACCAATATTCAATTTTGAAATATTGGCTAATCAGTCCTACCCTGTGGCTTTGGAAATATTATTTTATATTGGATTTTTTCTTGCTTTTGCTGTCAAATTACCAATCATACCCCTACATATATGGTTACCAGATACCCACGGAGAAGCGCATTATAGCACTTGTATGCTTCTAGCCGGAATCTTATTAAAAATGGGAGCCTATGGATTAGTTCGAATCAATATGGAATTATTTCCTCATGCTCATTCTCTATTTTCTCCTTGGTTGATAATAGTGGGCGCAATACAAATAATTTATGCAGCTTCAACATCTCTTGGTCAACGAAATTTAAAAAAAAGAATAGCCTATTCCTCTGTATCTCATATGGGTTTCATAATTATAGGAATTGGTTCTATCACAGATATGGGACTCAATGGAGCCCTTTTACAAATAATTTCTCATGGATTTATTGGTGCTGCACTTTTTTTCTTGGCTGGAATAACTTATGATAGAATACGTCTTCTTTATCTTGACGAAATGGGTGGAATAGCTATCCCAATGCCAAAAATGTTCACGATATTCAGTAGCTTTTCGACGGCCTCCCTCGCATTACCAGGTATGAGTGGTTTTGTTGCCGAATTAATAGTCTTTTTTGGACTAATTACTAGTCCAAAATTTCTTTTAATGACAAAAATCCTAATTACTTTTGTAATGGCAATTGGAATTATATTAACCCCTATTTATTTATTATCTATGTTACGCCAGATGTTCTATGGATACAAGATATTTAATGGCCCAAACTTTTCTTTTTTTGATTCTGGGCCGCGAGAGTTATTTCTTTCCATCTCTATTTTTTTACCCGTACTCGGTATTGGTATGTACCCCGATTTCGTTCTTTCACTATCAGTTCAAAAGGTTGAAGTTATCCTATCTAATTTTAGATAGTTTTTTGATTTATAAAAAAATGAAAAATCTTATCATTTACAAAAAGGTTGGTTGTACAATGACAAAAGAACGCTTTTTCTTCTCTTGTGTTAAGTAAAAAAACTTTGTGTGAACTAGCGAGAGCCCCGCGAATCAAAGTCACGAGTCTCTCGCTAGTTCACACAAAGTTTAATATGTGTTATATGCTTTCTATTCCTATTGGTAATAGGTAAGAACTCCTTTTTTTATTTAATTAGATGTAAATGAACCATAACTATGTAATCCTATTCCTAATAGATTTACTCCAAAATAGCATATCCAAATTATAAGAAATCCAATAAACGCTACAATTGCTGAATTTGTACCCTTCAATTTTAGATTTGTTTGAGTATGTAAATAAATTGCAAATATGATCCAAGTAATAAAAGCCCAAGTTTCTTTTGGGTCCCAACTCCAATAGGACCCCCATGCTTCATTAGCCCATACTGCTCCAGAAAGAATTCCTATTGTTAAAAAGAGAAATCCTAGACTAATAACCCGATAACTCCAATAATCTAATTGTTGAATCAATAACGACTTATAATAATTCCTTGGAGAAAAAAAAGAAGTTTTTTGAAAACTATTTTTTCCTTCATTCATGTATTCGACTTTACCAAGGAAAAATGACTTCTTTAAATTTAATAAACGATTACTCGTAGAAAAAAATTTTCTATTTTTTCGAACTGTAATGACTAGAAGTGATACTGATAATAATGATCCACATAAAACGGCCACATATCCCAATATCATCATACTTACGTGCATTATTAACCACTCGGATTGAAGAGCAGGTACTAATATTGTGGATTCGTGTATTTCAGTTACGAGGCCTGAGGTAGCAAATCCCTGAGAAAAAATAGCACTTGGACCTATTATTGTGCTTAGAAGATTTTGATTTTTTTTGAAATACGGAACTATATAAATAAAGGAAAAACTCCATGAAAGAAAGATTAACGATTCATATAAATCACTTAGTGGAAAATGTTTCGAATAAATCCAACGAGAAATTAATAATCCTGTTATACACAAAAAGGTGGTTATCATGCCCTTTTCGGATGAATCATATAGTTTTAGGATTTCATCGACAAAAAAGGTTATCAAATGAATTGTAATTAGAATTGAAACAGTCGAAAAAGAAATATGAGTTAATATATGCTCTAAAGTTGAAAATATCATAAAAAAGAGTTCTTTTATTATAAAATCGAAATCGGCAATTGAATTCATTATTCATTATAGGATCTTTTGTCTTTTTTAGGAAATGACATGCCGCCACTCGGACTCGAACCGAGATGCTCTAGCACTGCTTCCTAAGAGCAGCGTGTCTACCAATTTCACCATAGCGGCTTGTCTTGATCTCATAATAACCTATGAATAAGCAATCGTCTATATTTAAGAATTCAATTGCATGCAATATTTTTAGGAAAGATTCAAATCAATGAATAAAAATTTGTTCAAATATGTCCTTCAAGGTTCATTATTTTAGTTTAGGGTTTTAGTTGTATTGTGTATTTGAGACTCTTCTTTACTTGAACTCTTGTAAAACCCGAAAGTCTTACTATGAATTAAGGGATAGAACCTTTTCCCCCAAAAACATTTTTTAAATTAAGCATTTTTTATTTATTTAATTTTAAAAAGTACAACCAAAAAATAAGTTTTATCAATGAACAAAAAAACCTATTTCTAGATTATTCAAAATTCACACATATTTATTCATAAAATTTGCATGTTTTTGGGTGAATTCATGGCGAGAGATTTATGGGCTCTATTGTATATAAGAATTTACAGAAAATCCAAAAGTAAGAAAGTTGTGCAAAAAATCTTTTCTTTTATAGTACAAATATGTTTTTTTGTCAAAAAAAATTGTTTTAATTCGGTTTTAAACAGAAGAATTCCATTTCCTATGAATTAATTCAACAGGAAATGGAATTTGGGAATTTTATTTTTGAAACGGAAGAATTTAATTTTTAAGTCAGGTCAATTTAGATTTTTCTAAGGTGTTCTGTTTTATTTCTTAATAACTTATTTTTTTATTTTATTTGTTTGTCGCACAAAAAAACTTTTTGAAATCCCGGTAGAAAGAGATCTCCCTAAAGAAAACGCTTTTAACGCCGCCCAATACCCTTTCCTTTTCCAAAAATTTTTACGAATACGTTTTTTTGATGCAGAAGTACGTTTTTTTGGAACTGCCATAAAAATTAAGAGATTACTCATTGGTATAGCTGGATGTGAAAGACATCTATTGTTTAAAAAATCTGCGCTTTTCTAGATAATTTTTTCTAAAATTCTAAAAGAATGGAATATGAACGATATAGTAAAATCGCATAAAATTTTTCTAAAAAATAAAAACAAGAAGAATGGTTTTAGTAACTTGTCAAAATTTGAGTTGCATTTTCGAATTCGAAGGAGACTCATAATTAATCTTTGTCTTTTGTATGATTTGACCAATTGTAAGTTCTTGGTTTGAATATTTGAAATATTTAGAAAAAATTCAGAAAGAATAAATAAAAAGAAAGAAAAAAGAAAATATTTTCTTTTTTTTTTAGTTAGGTTAAGCTTAGTGCATATTTTCATTTTTTTATTGACTCTTTTCAAAAGAAGTAAGGTCCGATAAATCGGAAAGAATTAATTACGAATTAAAATTTTTTTTATGCAACAGACATATCAATATGGGTGGATTTTACCTTTCCTTCCACTTCAAATTCCTATGTTAATAGGAGTGGGACTTCTTCTTTTTCCGACAGCAACAAAAAATCTTTGTCGTATGTGGGCTTTTCCAAGTATTTTATTGTTAAGTATAGTCATGATTTTTTCAATTAATCTGTCTATTCAGCAAATAAATAGCAGTTCTATCCACCAATATGTATGGTCTTGGACACTTGATAATGATTTTTCTTTAGAATTTGGCTGCTTGATCGATCCACTTACTTCTATTATGTCAATGTTAATCACTACTGTTGGAATCATAGTTCTTATTTATAGTGATAATTATATGGCTCATGATCAAGGATATTTGAGATTTTTTGCTTATATGAGTTTTTTCAGTACTTCCATGTTGGGATTAGTTACTAGTTCAAATTTGATACAAATTTATTTTTTTTGGGAATTAGTTGGAATGTGTTCCTATCTATTAATAGGGTTTTGGTTTACCCGACCTTCTGCGGCAAATGCTTGTCAAAAAGCATTTGTAACTAATCGTATAGGGGATTTTGGTTTATTATTAGGAATTTTAGGGTTTTATTGGATAACAGGTAGTTTTGAATTTCAGGATTTATTCGAAATACTCAATAACTTGATTTATAATAATGAAGTCAACTTTTTCTTTGTTACTTTGTGTGCTGCTTTATTATTTGCCGGTGCGGTTGCTAAATCTGCACAATTTCCACTTGATGTGTGGTTACCCGATGCTATGGAGGGACCCACTCCTATTTCGGCTCTTATACACGCTGCTACTATGGTAGCAGCGGGGATTTTTCTTGTAGCTCGCCTTCTCCCTCTTTTCATGGTTATACCCTATATAATGAATTTAATCTCGTTGATAGGCATAATCACACTATTATTAGGAGCTACTTTAGCTCTTGCTCAAAAAGACATTAAAAGGGGTTTAGCCTATTCGACAATGTCTCAATTGGGTTATATGATGTTAGCTCTAGGAATGGGGTCTTATCGAAGTGCTTTATTTCATTTGATTACTCATG